TTCAAATCTTCATCAAATCCAAAAATTCCTCTTTTTTATACATAGGTCGTCGATTCGGCATTGGATAAAAAGGGGCAAGGCGCCCTTTTCTAGTAAATGGTTTCATTTTATTTTATCGATATGAGTGTTCTATATCGGATGAATTACTAACTATTTATTTTGAAACCATTTCGGTACTAACATAGTGGTAGAAAGAGTACCGTGTTGTGCCTGAACTTCAAACAGTGTAGCTTTAACCATGTTAATGGTCTCACATTATTGGTTGATAGAGAATCAAGATTTACCAATGAGCCACGAAATGCTATGGTTCTTACATATGATTTCTTAATTTATTCATAAGTAATTCGTTCGAGGTCATGCACCCTTTTTCCTATTTATTATCCTATTAAATAAAAAAAAAAAAAAAATAACATAAATAAAGTGCAGCTGGTTGGATCCAACCTATTCTTGAAATACACAACTCGCACACACTCCCTTTCCAAAAAAAATCAATACACCAAGCACTACACTTAGATTTATTGGATTTGTTGCTAAAATATCGGTATTAAACCCGAAACTACCTGCGTATGGCCAATAGCCCAAGGAAACGAAAAAATAGGTTATATTTTTCATATGCTCTCCTCTTTCTTATAGATAAGACTAACAAGGAACAGAGTTATTTTTGTATCATCTCGCTCGCCCCTTTTTTGATCGATTTCTTTTTTTGTTTTATTAATTTAATTTTATTTTTTATGGAAATAGATTAAATCATCTATTAATTTATAATATAATGAAATTTGAGAATTTTCAAATTTATTATTATTATTTTTTTTTTTTTTTTAAGTTCTCAATAAGAAGATACTTATTAGGTTAGGTCCTAGGTCTCACGTTAATTGCGAAGTATCTCGTTTGTTGAAAGGCTTCCTAAGAAAAAGGTTTTTGTTGTACTAAGGGTGGGAAGGAAGAAAGCGAGCGGATACGCGAATTCCTCATCCTCAAATCAGTCCTTCCCGGGGTATTGTCTCAATAAATAAGTAATTGTAGGAGTCAAGTATTGATATAATTAGAAGAAGCAAACGGCAAGTCCGAGTTAAGTTAATCAAATTTAAGTTAATAAAATAACTAATAAAAAAGCGCATAACGCACTTTTTCACATTTCTAATTTTATTTTAGGATTAAATTAAACAAAAGGATTTGCAAATAAAAGCGCTAATGCTACGACCAGTCCGTAAATTGTTAAAGCTTCCATAAAAGCTAGACTAAGCAATAAAGTACCTCGTATTTTACCCTCGGCTTCTGGTTGTCTCGCAATACCTTCTACAGCTTGGCCCGCAGCAGTACCTTGACCAACTCCAGGTCCAATAGAAGCAAGCCCTACGGCCAATCCAGCAGCAATAACGGAAGCGGCAGAAATCAGTGGATTCATAGTAAGTTCCTCGTACAAAAAAAAAGAAATGGTTAATGATACAATCAACCAATAAATTATTACTTATTTTATCACTAAGATCTGTCGGGTCGAAGTAACTAAAAACTCCGAATTGCATTGATAATATCAGTGAATCATCAGAACGACTTCGATATCTCGGTCTTTTTATTTTAGTTTCTACCCATGATCAAATTTTTGTCAATTCATATGCATACGGCTCTAGTTATTGCATTTCTATGTTTCGAACCATTCTTTCATTCAATTCGTTCGTTCTTTACTTACTTTTCTATATCCACGAATTCATCAGTTTTTTATTCAATCCCCACAATCAAAGACGAAAGAGAAGGACTTATATTTGTATGGGAATCCATCTAAATGCAGCGGTTTTGAAAAAAAAAAGAATCAATAGTATAATAAAATAATATAATACTATAATATACTGGGAAAGAAATAGGAATAAAATAAATAATAAAATAAATAAAATATATTCTAAATATATTCTATTATATTATATAAGTCTATAGGGATAACAGGGATAACCCCTACATAACTAGTAAATATCTAATATCACATATACATTTATTTCTTCCATAATGTAAACCGCCCACATTTTATATTGAATTGGATTTTAGAATCATTCTTCGAAACATAAACTAAGTGCGTATTTTGAACCATTTTGAAAGCTAATCAGTGATGACCCTCCATGGATTCACCTATATAAGCCGCGGCTAAAGTTGCAAAAATAAGAGCTTGAATACCGCTTGTAAATAATCCAAGAAACATAACAGGTATAGGAACTACTGAAGGTACTAAAGAAACAAGAACAACAACTACTAATTCATCAGCCAATATATTCCCGAAAAGTCGAAAACTAAGAGATAAAGGTTTTGTGAAATCCTCTAGGATATTAATTGGTAAAAGTATTGGAGTTGGTTGGATGTATTTTCCGAAATACCCCAATCCTTTTTTGGTCAGACCCGCATAAAAATATGCCACTGACGTGGGTAAAGCTAAAGCAACAGTAGTATTTATATCATTCGTGGGCGCAGCTAGCTCCCCGTGGGGTAACTGTATGATTTTCCAAGGTAAAAGAGCACCTGACCAGTTAGAAACAAAAATAAATAGGAACATAGTTCCAATAAAGGGAACCCAAGGACCATACTCTTCTCCAATCTGAGTTTTGCTCAAGTCTCGAATGAATTCAAGGACATATTCGAAGAAATTCTGACCGTCGGTAGGAATGGTTTGTGGATTCCGAACAGCTATGATGACTGAACCTAATAAGATAGCAATTACGACCCAAGAAGTGATAAGTACTTGAGCATGGATTTGTAAACCTCCTATTTGCCAATATAAATGTTGGCCTACTTCTACACCCGATATATCATATAACCCCTTGAGTGTTTTAATGGAACATGGTATAACATTCATATTGTCCTCTGACATAAATCGAACTTTAAAAATTATTTTGATTCAACCATCTCTTTCTCAACTCACCGACTTTAATCATTAATACTATATTAATACTATATTTAATTAATACTATAATTTCATTTAATATTTAATTATTTAAATTTAATTATTTAATTTAAATCAATTTAATTTAGGATAGCAAAAAATAACATACTATACATAATATTAATATCCATACATAATATGAATATCCACAGTAAGTACTTTATTATCTTTATCTCTCTTTTTTTTTTTTTAAGTTAAAGAAAAGAATAGTAACCGCTCCAATAAATCTATCGAGTTCCCAAACAATTAATTAATCTTATTATTCTTAATCAAAATCAACGATTTCTTATATAGCTAGAACGACCCTCGCAAATTGCGAATACTAATTTGTTAAGAATGAATCGAATTGAAGCTATAGCGTCATCGTTGGCTGGAATCGAAATATCTGCGAGATCGGGGTCACAATTTGTATCAATTAAACAAATAGTCGGAATCCCCAAAATGACACATTCTCGGAGAGCCGTATATTCTTCTTGCTGATCAACGATGATTACAATATCGGGCAGCCCCGTCATATATTTGATCCCGCCCAGATATGTTTGCAAAGTAGATAATTTTCTCTTCAACATTGCTGCATCTCTTTTGGAAAGACGGTTGAGTTTCCCCATCTTTTGTTCTGCTCTTAAATCCCTGAACTTGTGAAGTCTCGTTTCCGTAGTGGACCAGTTCGTTAACATACCACCGAGCCATTTTTTATTAACATAATGACACCGAGCCCCTATTGCAGCTGATGCTACTAAATCCGCTGCTTTATTTTTGGTACCAACGATTAAAAAGTGTTTTCCCCCGCTTGCGGCATTAAAAACTAAATCACAGGCTTCTGATAAAAAACGAGCAGTTCTCGTAAGATTTATAATATGAATACCTTTACGTTTTGCAGAGATGTAAGGGGCCATTCTGGGATTCCATTTCCTAGTACCATGACCAAAATGAACTCCTGCTTCCATCATCTCTTCCAAATTGATGTTCCAATGTCTTCTTGTCATTTTTCCCCACACTTCCTCTTTTTTTTTTTAACAAAGAGACAAGGTACTCTGAAATAAATAATTGTTCCGACGGAACCTTCTACCGTGGATTGACCGTCGATATATGGCCCAAACCATTAATTTCTTTCTTTTAATTACTTATTTTACTTATACTTATTTTACTTATTTATTTTTTATATTTTACTTATTTATTTATTAATAATAATAATAAATTAATAATTGGACCAAATAGTTCCAGATAGTTAAAGTAAAAAGAATGAATCTCTTCTTAATAATAATGAATCTCTTCTTAATAATTAAGAATTATTAAATCGCGTAAATGATTGTTCTGATGTCTCATGGAAATTGTTTTGGGCACAAGAACAAAATAATTCTCTATGGTATAACCAAATATTTCCCGTTTCCAACTTGAATAGATTCTTTCTTTTGATTTCAAAATAAATGTTTTTGTCTTGTCTTGAATGGTGCACTAATTTTTTGAATCCAGTACCAACAGGAATAATCCCTCCAAGAACAACGTTCTCCTTCAGGCCTTTCAACCAATCAATACGACCTCGTAAAGCGGCTTTTGCTAAAACTCGAGCGGTTTCTTGAAAACTCGCTTCGGATATGAAACTTTGAGTATTCAGAGATGCCCTCGTTATTCCCAATAAGATTGCCCGATAATTGATTGCTTCGTCTAAAGCACGCCCCGCTCGTTCTGCTCGAAACAATCCGATTAATTCTCCCGGTGAAAAAACATTAGACATTCCATCTTCTGAAACCAACACTTTTGATGTTATTTGACGTATAATGATCTCTATATGTCTATTATGGATCTGTACCCCTTGAGATCGATAAACCCTTTGAATCTTATTAACCAAAGAGATACGACTTTGGGCTATGGTTAGCTCAGCCCCAATCAAGAATCCCCAGGGAATTCCAAGAATTCTTGGTATACGTTCGTTCCAACTTTCAACTCTCTTTTCGAGATTCATCGATATTGAATCAATCGAACGCACTTCTAAGACCTGTTCCACTTTCGGAAGACCTTGTGTTATGTCACCAGATCTCGATTTTTCATATATAAATGTAATTAATGTCTCCCCTTCATAAAAGATTTTTCCACAATGGCCATGAACAGTTGCTCCTGGAGTAGCCAAATAGGGCTTAGCTGATCTTATAACTAAGGAGTCAACATGAACAATCAAAATTTGACCAGATTTTTTTATGTGTGGCCCGTATTTGAATAAACATACATTTTCACAAATAAATTGTCCAAGGCTAATTATTGTGGATGTCTCTTCACTAAAATCGTGATGGATAAAACACCAATTTAAATGGAATGGATTCAAAATGATGTTACTGCATGGATCGGGATTATAAATCCTTCTATTTTCATCCATTAAACAGTATTTAAGTACTTGAAGTACTTGGAAAGTCTGTTTAAAATTATCAAGTAGCAAATATTTCTTTAACAAGATCTGATTATGAGTTAATAAATGGTAAGATGAATCAAAATTCAATATTTTTATTTTAGGTACAATAGTACCTAAGGGACCCAACAAATCCCTAATTGGGATTAGGAGATCCAATTCTTTTGTCGTATTGTTATATTTCGAACCATTGAATCGACTAATTCGAAAACAACTGGATGATGACAAAATTATCACAGATTGGCATTCCTTATTTCGATTCAACAACGTACCAATCCCAATAGTTCCTTGATCTTGGGTAAGTGATTGAACCTTCACCTTGGAACGAAAGGGATTGATATTGGGGAGATCTAATCCCTTATTGGGAATCAATCCCGAATCTGTCATATTATCTCTTTTTCCGCTATAAGAAATAGTGGACTTAACTAACTCAATTCTTATGAAATCGCGAATTAGATCATTTGCCCTTACCTCAACAAAGGAGGCATAGACCTCGTCCATAGAACCATTTTTTTTTTTGTCCCAATTCAATACTAAGCAAGTCCGAACTAATTGAATACTTGTGTGATAAATTCCTCGAATTGACTTGCCATATCCATAAAGGATATAATTGACCACTCTAAGTTGGACATCATCCTTTTCCTGCAAGAGATCCTGAGGGAAAAGTGTTGCTAAATTTATTCCATCGGCTATTTCATATGGAACGACGGGCCGAACCGAAACAAAATACTTTTTCTTGGTAGGTGTGATCCGCTGGACATAGATCCAATCTTTCAAATTTTTTAATGCCTTAGCATTTTTTTTTTTGTCCCTTCCTGGTGGTATCAAAATGCCGCTGTGTCTAGATATCTTATCTGTTTCTCCAGGAAAATGAATATCTCCAGAAAATATTTTCAGTTCAATACTTTTTTTTTTTCTCTCTACTCGAACTAATCCGCCTACTCGACTTCTTTTATTTAAAGCAAGTCGTGTATCTACTCTAATGATACTATTGTTCCGGACCCTTATGGACGAGGATCCAGGTAAAATATGTACTTCTTCGGGAATGAAAAAAAACCGGTCTACTTTCATTTTGTATTTCAGACTAAATTCTTTTGTTCCTCGATACTCAATCAAATCCTTTTTTTTTACGATTGAATCCACCTCCACGGTCCCGTATTTAGTAATTCCTGAACTGCTTCTTCTGTATCGTGGATCATCAAAAAAAGCAAGAATACTATTTCTACGTAAAATACCATTTATGGGTATTTCAATCGAAATACCAAAGGAGGGTATTAGTTCTTTTTCTTGTTCTTCATCATATTGTAAAGGGATGATGAATCTATTTCTTCGCCTTTTCGCTAATAAATCAGAATTCTTTTTGGGAATAGAGGGATATATAAAATTACACTGACCATTGGATATGATTCGATCAGATATTGAATAATCAATAATTTCTTTATCTTTTTTACTAGAAGTATCCAACAATTTATGTCTTACTCGACCATTAGTCATTTTGGGGTCAGAGATATACCTGTCTTCGACAGAAAAAGAATGAACATTCATTTGATCTTGATCCTTGTGGATCGAAAAAGACACTATACTGGATCTGCGCGGACCCCCCGCCAGTATCCATAAATGACTTGTTTTTGGTAATAGATGAACATTACCATATGTATATTCGGGTGCATGGTAGACATCGGTACTCCAGTGCATTTCTCCCTCTGATTCAGAATAAATATGTTTTCGGACCCTCTCTTTAAAATGAAAAGCGGATGTTCCGGCACGAATCTCAGCAATCACTTGTTCTGATTCTACATATTGATCATTTTGAACTAAAATCAAACTTTTTGGTGGAATATTCACATTATGTATAATACCCCGACTCTCAATAGTTACATACAAGTCTATAGAACATAAAAAAGCAGGATGCCCATGACGGGTACGTGTGAGATGAACAAAATTCTCATTAAATTTTATTTTTCCATTAGAAGGAGCTCGTACATGTTCGGCAGTACCACCTGTGAATACTCCACCGGTATGAAAGGTTCTTAATGTTAGTTGAGTCCCCGGTTCCCCAATTGATTGACCCGCAATAATACCTACAGCTTCTCCCAATTCGGCTAGGTCACCATGAGTGGGACTCCGACCATAACATAATTGACAGATCCAAGATGTATTCCTGCAAGTCAAAGGA